CCTCGAAACGGTATGATGCCGGAAAGAATTTTTATACAAACATTAATTGGTCGTGTATTAGCAGACGATATATATATGGGTTCACGGTGCATGGCCACTCGAAATCAAGATATCGGGGTTGGACTTGTCAATCGATTCATAACCTTTCGAACCCAACCAATATACATTAGAACTCCTTTTACATGTAGGAGTACGTCTTGGATCTGTCGATTATGTTATGGCCGGAGTCCTACTCACGGTGACCTGGTCGAATTGGGAGAAGCTGTAGGTATTATTGCAGGACAATCCATTGGGGAACCTGGTACTCAACTAACATTAAGAACTTTTCATACTGGTGGAGTATTCACAGGGGGTACTGCAGAACATGTACGAGCCCCTTCTAATGGAAAAATCAAATTCAATGAGGATTTGGTTTATCCGACACGTACACGTCATGGACATCCTGCCTTTCTATGTTATATAGACTTGTATGTCACTATTGAGAGTGAAGATATTCTACATAATGTGAATATTCCGCCAAAAAGTTTTCTTTTAGTTCAAAATGATCAATATATTGAATCCGAACAAGTGATTGCTGAAATTCGCGCGGGGGCATCCACCTTGAATTTTAAGGAAAGGGTTCGAAAACATATTTATTCTGACTCAGAAGGAGAAATGCACTGGAGTACTGATGTATACCATGCGCCCGAATTTACATATGGCAATGTTCATTTCTTACCAAAAACAAGTCGTTTATGGATATTATCAGGAAGGTCGTACAGATCCAGTGTAGTTCCCTTTTCTCTCCACAAGGATCAAGATCAAACGAACGCCCATTCTTTTTCGTTCGAACAAAGATATATTTCTAACTCCTCAGTAACTAATGATCAAGTAAAAGATAAATTATTGGATCCTTCTAGTAAAAAAGAGGATAGGATTCCGGATTATTCAGAAATGAATCGAATGGGTCATTGTAATCTCATATATCCTGCAAAAAATTTTGATTTATTGGCAAAGAGGCGAAGAAATAGATTCATCATTCCATTTCAATCGAGTGAAGAACAAGAAAAAGAATTAATCCCCGTTTCTCCTATCTCGATTGAAGTACCCATAAATGGTATTTTCCGTAAAAATAGTATTTATGCTTATTTCGATGATCCGCGATACCGAAGAAAGAGTTCGGGAATTACTAAATACGGGATTATAGAGATGCATTCAATCGTTAAAAAAGAGGATTTGATTGAGTATCGAGGAGTCAAAGAATTTCGACCAAAATACCAAATGAAAGTAGATCGGTTTTTTTTCATTCCCGAGGAAGTGCATATCTTACCCGGATCTTCTTCCATAATGGTACGGAACAATAGTATCATTGGAGTAGATACGCAAATTGCTTTAAATACAAGAAGTCGAGTAAGCGGAGTGGTCCGAGTGGAGAGGAAAAAAAAAAAGATTGAACTTCAAATTTTTTCTGGAGATATCCATTTTCCTGGGGAGACAGATAAGATATCACGACACAGTGACATTTTGATACCACCAGGAAGTACAAATTACAAGGAATCTCAAAATTTGAAAAAATGGATCTATGTCCAACGGGTCACTCCTATCAAGAAAAAGTATTTTGTTTTGGTTCGACCCGTAGTCACATATAAAATAACGGACGGTATAAATTTAGCAACACTTTTCCCTCAGGATCTGCTGCAGGAAAAGGATAATGTGCAACTTCGAGTTGTCAATTATATCCTTTATGGAAATGGCAAAGCCACTCGGGGAATTTCTGACACAAGTATTCAATTAGTTCGTACTTGTTTAATATTGAATTGGACCCAAGACAAAAAAAGTTCTTCTATCGAAGAGGCCCGCGCTTCCTTTGTTGAAGTAAGAATAAATGGTATGATTCGAGATTTCTTAAGGATCGATTTAGTGAAATCCACTATTTCGTATATCGGTAAAAGAAATGATTCCTTATTTTTTTCTGATGATGGATTAGATCATACCAATATGAATCCATTTTATTCCATTTATTCAAAGACAAAACTTCAATCATTTAACCAAAATCAAGGAACTGTTCGTACATTGTTGGGTATAAATAAGGAATGTCAATCCTTTATAATTTTGTCATCATCCAATTGTTTTCGAATGGATCCATTTACATTCAATAGTGTAAAATATCACAAAGAATCAATTAAAAAAGATCGCCTAATTCCAATTAGAAATTCATTGGGTCCCTTAGGAACAGCCCTTCAAATTGCGAATGTTTTTTCATTTTACCATTTAATAACTCATAATCTAACTCATAATCAGATCTTGGTAACTAATTATTTACAACTTGACAATTTAAAACAAACCTTTCAAGTACTTAAATTTCAATATTATTTAATGGATGAAAATGGGAGGATTTATAATCCCGATGCATTCAGTAACATCATTTTGAATCCATTCAAATTAAATTGGTATTTTCTTCATTACAATTTTTTTGAAGAGACATCCACAAAAATTCGTCTTGGACAATTTCTTTGTGAAAATTTATGTATAGCAAAAAATGGACCACACTTAAAATCGGGTCAAGTTCTAATTGTTCAATTTGACTCTGTAGTAATAAGATCGGCTAAGCCTTATTTGGCTACCCCAGGTGCAACAGTTCATGGTCATTATGGGGAAATCATTTATGAAGGGGATACATTAGTTACATTTATATATGAAAAATCTAGATCTGGTGATATAACGCAAGGTCTTCCAAAAGTGGAACAAGTTTTAGAAGTTCGCTCGATTGATTCAATATCGATGAATTTAGAAAAGAGGGTTGATGGTTGGAACGAACTTCTAACAAGAATTCTTGGAATTCCTTGGGGATTCTTGATTGGAGCTGAGCTAACTATAGCGCAAAGTCGTATTTCTTTGGTTAATAAGATCCAAAAGGTTTATAGGTCCCAAGGGGTGCAGATCCATAATAGGCATATAGAAATTATTGTACGTCAAATAACATCAAAAGTCTTGATTTCAGAAGACGGAATGTCTAATGTTTTTTTGCCCGGAGAACTAGTTGGATTGTTCCGAGCGGAACGAACGGGGCGGGCTTTGGAAGAAGCGATCTGTTACCGAGCTATCTTATTGGGAATAACGAGAGCATCTCTGAATACTCAAAGTTTTATATCCGAAGCAAGTTTTCAAGAAACTGCTCGCGTTTTAGCAAAAGCTGCTCTCCGGGGCCGTATCGATTGGTTGAAAGGACTAAAAGAAAACGTTGTTTTGGGAGGGATGATACCTGTTGGTACGGGATTCAAAGGATTTGTACATCGTTCAAGTCAACATAAGAACATTCCCTTGAAAACAAAAAAAAAGAATCTATTCGAGGGAGAAATGAGAGATATTTTGTTTTACCACAGAGAATTATTTGATTCTTGTCTTTCAAAGAACTTACATGATAGATCAAAACAACAATGATTTCTCGGATTTAATAAAAAATAGAAAAGATTCATCCTTTTTATCTTCTCTGTATTTGTTATGGTTATTTAATTTAGTAATGTAATAAAATAAAGAAATTCAAATAATAACAAATAGAAAGGAATTAATGGTTTGGATTGTGTATCAATGGCCAATCCGCGTTCGAAAAGAAGGTTCCATTGGAACAATTATTTATTTCAGGATACCTCATCTCTTTCTTAAAAAAGAAAGAGAAAGTGTGGGGAGAAATGACAAGAAGATATTGGAACATCAATTTGGAAGAGATGATGGAGGCGGGAGTTCATTTTGGTCACGGTACTCGGAAATGGAATCCTAGAATGGCACCTTATATCTCTGCCAAATGCAAAGGTATTCATATTATAAATCTTACCAGAACTGCTCGTTTTTTATCAGAGGCTTGTGATTTAGTTTTTTATGCAGCAAGTAGAGGAAAACAATTTTTAATTGTTGGTACAAAAAATAAAGCAGCGGATTTAGTAGCATGGGCTGCAATAAGGGCTCGATGCCATTATGTTAATAAAAAGTGGCTTGGGGGTATGTTAACGAATTGGTCCACTACAGAAACGAGACTTCATAAATTCAGGGACTTGAGAATGGAACAAAAGGCGGGGAGACTCGCTCGTCTTCCGAAGAGAGATGCAGCCATGTTGAAGAGACAATTATCTCACTTGCAAACATATCTGGGTGGGATTAAATATATGACAGGGTTGCCTGATATTGTAATCATCGTTGACCAACAAGAAGAATATATGGCCCTTCGAGAATGTATTACTTTGGGAATTCCAACGATTTGTTTAATCGATACAAATTGTGACCCAGATCTTGCGGATATTTCGATTCCGGCGAACGATGACGCTATAGCTTCAATCCGATTAATTCTTACAAAATTAGTATTTGCTATTTGTGAGGGCCGTTCTAGCTATATAAGAAATCTGTGATTCATAATAATAATAAAATCAAAAATTGACTTCATAAATTCTATAATTGAATCGGTTACTATTCCTTAATCTCAAAATATATAAATTGAGGATATTATGTGATTAATCCGTTTACTAAATAGAAAATGAAATTTAAATTCAAGTAGACAAGTCGAGAAAGAGATGATTGAATCAAAATAATTAATTTCTTTTAAAGTTATATTTCTATTAGAGGACAATATGAATGTTCTATCATATTCAATCAATACACTAAAGGGTTTATACGATATATCCGGTGTGGAAGTAGGTCAACATTTCTATTGGCAAATAGGGGGTTTCCAAATCCATGGCCAGGTACTTATTACTTCTTGGGTTGTAATTGCTATCTTATTAGGTTCAGCTGCTATAGTTGTTCGGAATCCACAAACCATTCCGACTGGCGGTCAGAATTTCTTTGAATATGTCCTTGAGTTCATTCGAGATGTGAGCAAAACTCAAATTGGAGAAGAATATCGCCCTTGGGTTCCCTTTATTGGGACTATGTTTCTATTTATTTTTGTTTCTAATTGGTCAGGGGCTCTTTTACCTTGGAAAATCATACAGTTACCCCATGGGGAGTTAGCCGCACCCACGAATGATATAAATACTACTGTTGCTTTAGCTTTACTCACGTCAGTAGCCTATTTCTATGCGGGTCTTACAAAAAAAGGATTAGGTTATTTTGGTAAATACATTCAACCAACTCCAATTCTTTTACCCATTAACATCTTAGAAGATTTCACAAAACCTCTATCACTTAGTTTTCGACTTTTCGGAAATATATTAGCGGATGAATTAGTAGTTGTTGTTCTTGTTTCTTTAGTACCCTTAGTGGTTCCTATACCTGTCATGTTCCTTGGATTATTTACAAGTGGTATTCAGGCTCTTATTTTTGCAACCTTAGCTGCAGCTTATATAGGCGAATCCATGGAGGGTCATCATTGATTAGTCATAGGAAGAGTCCATTTTTAGCTTAGATCAAGGCAATATATGTGTGGCTCAAGATACTCTTTCTATTCTATCAAGATAATCTATTTATATTCTCTAAATATACAAATACAGTTTACGATAATAGAAAAAAAGATATTCGAAAAGTGAAGTTTAAAATAAAAGAAAAAGGAGTTGGTTAGTAGAGGGGGTTTGCACCAGGTATGTGGGATCTAATGGCTATAAGTTAACTATTGTCGATATTGTAGGTTAGATGTTACGAAGAATGATTAGAAAATCCGATTGAATTTAAGATAAAATAGGCGGTTTACGTTATGGAAGAAACATATGTATATTTGATATTAGATATTGACAAGTTATATATGAACGAATATTTAATTTGCCCTATCTAAATTTAGATAGGGATGCCAACCGAAGTGCTTCCATTTCGTTTTTGAATGTGAATTGAATCAATAAACAGATAAAATAAAGAAAAAGATCGAAGAATGATTAGAAAAAGGAAATGAAAAACTCAAATTGATTGAGTACAAATAGGAACTAAAAAAGATGAAGTCTTTCTAATGATCTAATGATTCAATAATATTATGATTTATTTTCTATTTCAATTCGGAATTTTTAGTTATTTCGACTGGATGAATATTAGCAATGGAATAATTAAGTCATAATTCATTGGTTGATTGTATCATTAACCATTTCTTTTTTTGTGTGTGAGGAACTTATCATGAATCCACTGATTTCTGCCGCTTCCGTTATTGCTGCTGGATTGGCTGTAGGGCTTGCTTCTATTGGACCTGGAGTTGGTCAAGGTACTGCTGCGGGCCAAGCTGTAGAAGGTATTGCGAGACAGCCCGAGGCAGAGGGAAAAATACGAGGTACTTTATTGCTTAGTTTAGCTTTTATGGAAGCTTTAACAATTTATGGATTGGTTGTAGCATTAGCGCTTTTATTTGCGAATCCTTTTGTTTAATCCGAGAAAAGAAATATGAGAAATACGTATTTCTTTTATGGTCTTGGACTTGCAAGTTGCTTTTTCACATTCTATCAAAATATCGCCCCTACACAATTACTTATTCGTTTTCGTTGAGAAAATAAACCACGGGAAGGACTAATTTGAGGATGAGGAATTAGTGTTACCCACTCGCTTTCTTCCTTACCCTTCTTAGTCCAAAGGAAAAGTGTTGCAACAAAGGAGGTATTTTGCAATTCACACGAAACCTAGTACCTAATTTTATTCCAACTAATTCTATTTCAATAAGGATTATTCTTATTGGGAATCTCAATTGAACAAAATTAATTTGGAAGAAGTAGCAAAGGGGTGAAGTAATACAACGATTTTTTGAGTTTATCTATAATATAAGAAATACAAGAGGAGATCATATGAAAAATGGAACCGATTCTTTCGTTTTCTTGGGTCACTGGCCATCCGCCGGGAGTTTCGGGTTTAATACCGATATTTTAGCAACAAATCTAATAAATCTCAGTGTAGTGATTGGTGTATTGATCTTTTTTGGAAAGGGAGTGTGTGCGGGTTGTTTATTTCAAGAATAGGTTGGATTCAACCAGCTGTACCTCTTTTTTTCTTTATAACTAAAGGTGCATGGTTTCGCGAATTACTTCTGAATAAATAAAGAAATCATATGTAAGAACCATAGCATTTCGCAATTTGTTGGTAAATATACTTTGATTTTCTATCAACCAATAATGTGGGGCCATTAACATGGTTAAAGCTAAACCGTTTGAAGTCCAGGCGCAGCATGGTATTCTTTCTACCACTATGTTAATACCGAGACAGTTTTCAATTAAAAAAACGAGTAGTTAGAAATTTTTCGATATAGAACACTCATGTCGATAAAATGCTTTGAATCCTTTATTTATTGTTATGTTCATTTTTGATTTTTATAAAAATTCTTTACTACTTTAGTAAATAAATGTCAAACGCTGAGTCGATGACCTACATATAAAGTAACACAAATTTTTGGATTTGAAGAAAAAAAAACAACTTTGCTGACAATTACTTATACTTATTTTTTTACTTATTTTTTTTTTGTTTGGTCAGAAGAGTCCTCCGAATACTCTGGTCTTGATTAGTGATCCGTTTATATTTCTTTTTGAATAGTAACAGAGAAGAGAGGATAGGTTCATTACATTCAAAAAA